AATGCCCATTCTCTGCTTTTTTTGGACAGAATCAACCCTCCCTCCTTTTTTTCTTTTGATATCTCCAGACTGATTAAACTCATTTTTAGAAATTGGATGGGGAAAAATACAGAATTACAAATTTTAGATTATATCGAAGAAGACATAAAAGAAGTGGAGAACAAAGAGAAGGACAAAAAAGAAGAGAACAAAAGAAAAGAGAAAGCGCGGATAGAAATAGCAGAAACTTGGGATACCATCCCATTTGCTCAAGTAATAAGAGGTTCTATGTTAGTAACTCAATCAATTCTTAGAAAATATATTCTATTACCTTCGTCGATAATAGCTAAAAATATTGGGCGTCTGTTATTATTTCAATTTCCTGAGTGGTCTGAGGATTTAAAGGAATGGAATAGCGAAATGCATGTTAAATGCACCTATAATGGTGTTCAATTATCAGAAACAGAATTTCCGAAAAATTGGTTAATAGATGGTATTCAGATAAAGATCTTATTTCCTTTCTGTCTAAAACCTTGGCACAAATCTAAACTACGATCCTCTCATAGAGATCTAATGAAAAAGAAAGAAAAAGGAAAAAAGGATGATTTTTGTTTTTTAACAGTTTGGGGAATGGAAGCTAACCTTCCTTTTGGTTCTCCCCGAAAACGTCCTTCTTTTTTTGAACCCATTTTTAAGAAACTAGAAAAAAAAATTGGAAAATTGAAAAAGAAATATTTTCTCATTCTAATATTTTTAAAAGAAAGAACAAAATTATTTCTAAGAGTTTCAAACGAAACAAAAAAATGGATTATCAAAAGTGTTCTATTTATAACAAAAATGAAAAAAGAACTTTCAAAAGTCAATCCAATTCTATTATTTAGATTGAGAGAAGTAGATGAATCGAGGAAAACTAACAAAGAAAAAGATTCTATAATTAAGAATAAAATAATTCATGAATCATTTAGTTCAATTCGATCTACGAATTGGACAAATTATTCCCTAACAGAAAAAAAAATGAAAGATCTAACTGATAGAACAAGCACAATCCGAAATCAAATAGAAAGAATTACAAAAGAGAAAAAAAAAGCAACCCCAAGACTAAATATAAATATTAGTCCTAATAATAGAAGTTCTAATGTTAAAAAATTAGAATCACCAAAAAATATTTGGCAAATTGTAAAAAGAAGAACTGTTCGATTAATCCGTAAATTACATTATTTTTTTAAATTTTTCATTGAAAAAATATACATAGATATCTTTCTATCTATTATTAATATTCCCAGAACCAATACACAACTTCTTCTTGAATCAACAAAAAAAATCATTGATAAATATATTTACAATAATGAAACAAGTCACGAAAGAATTGATAAAACAAATCAAAAGAAAATTGACTTTATTTCGAATATAAAAAAGTCACTTTATAATATTACTAATAATAAAAATTCACAGATTTTTTATGACTTATCCTACTTGTCACAAGCATATGTATTTTACAAATTATCACAAACACAAGTTATTAATTTGTATAAATTAAAATATGTTCTTCAATATCACGGAACATCCTTTTTTCTTAAAACTGGAATAAAAAATTATTTTGGAACACAAGGCATATTTCATTCCGAATTAAATCATAAGAAACTTATGAATTCTGGAATGAATCAATGGAAAAATTGGTTAAGAGGTCATTATCAATACAATTTATCTCAGATTAGATGGTCTAGATTAAGATCACCAAAATGGCAAAATAGAGTCAAACAACGTTGTACGGCTCAAAATAAGGATTTAAACAGATGGGATTCGTATGAAAAAGACCAATTAATGCATTACAATAAACAAACTGATTATGGAGTATATTCATTACGAAATCAAAAAGATAATTTTAAAAAATACTATAGATATGATCTTTTATCATATAAATCTATTAGTGATCAAACTAAGAGGACCTTATCTATTTATGGATCACCATTCGAAGGAAAAACGAACAAAGAAATTTTTGATAATTACAACACACATAAACACCCATTCTTTGATATGCTTGGGGGTACCCCTATCAATAATTATCTAGGAGAGGGTGATATTTTGTATCTGGAGAAAAATCTGTATAGAAAATATTTTGATTGGCAAATTATCAATTTTTGTCTTAGAAAAAAAGTAGATATTGAAGCATGGATCGAGCTCGATACCAATAATAAAAATACTAAAACCGCCATTAATAATTATCAAATAATTGATAAAATGGATAAGATAGGTCTTTTTTATTTTACGATTCATCAAGATCAAGAAAGAAATCCACCTAATAAAAAAAGATTTGTTTTTGATTGGATGGGAATGAATGAAGAAATATTAAATCGTCCCATATCGAATCTGGAATTTTGGTTCTTCCCAGAATTTGTACTACTTTATAATGCCTATAAAATGAAACCGTGGGTTATACCAAGCAAATTATTTCTTTTAAATTTGAATATAAATGAAAATCTTACTGAAAATCAAAACATCAATGGAAAGCAACAAAAGGATC